GACAGATAAGATATCCGATTAGATATCTGTATAAGAAAAGAATTTATGTTCTGGGATTTACATAGACTCATAATTATTGTTATAATTAGAATTTAGAAAGATTCTTTTTTATTGAAAAGAATCAATACGGATTAATTATGTCTCAATTTTGATTTTCTTATATCATTAGGGAAAGACAATTTTGGATTCAAATCCAAGAATTTTTCACGCATTCCCAGTCAATGGTTCAAGGTTCCAATTTGTCCAGAATTTTGGCTTTTGTGACTGAAAATTGACATTTGTTTTTTTCATTTTAATAGAAAGTGGAAAAATTTGGATAATGTATGTTTTGAGATACTATATAAAATGAATCGAAGAGATAGATCCACAAAAGGAAAGATTTCTTTTATTTTAGGAAAGGGATTAAGATTAAGAAAAATAGGATTCAAGACACAAGTACAAAAAAAGTTTGGTGCTCCTAGAAGGGGGGGATATTTTCGTCTATTTTGTAGCGCCTGGGCGGCATGGCCGAGTGGTAAGGCGGGGGACTGCAAATCCTTTTTCCCCAGTTCAAATCCGGGTGTCGCCTGATCAACAAAACAAAAGACGCGAAATACTTTATTGCCGTTTTGCTGATATAACTTATTGAATTGGCTCCCAACAGAAACACGTGGGGTAAAAGTACTCTTGATATTTCCTTGATTCTAAACATCTAAAATAAAGTGCTCTAAATTCTTGGCTCTAGGATTCAAGGAAAATTTATAGTAGTGAAAGGGAATCGGTAAATCTTGATAGAATAGACCTTCTACTATTAATGTAATGCCTACTGACTGGGTCTTGAATTAAATTGGCTAGCGGAGCAAAGAATCTAATTAGTACTCGTAGAAAAGGCGGAAGTTACTTTGTATACAAACTTATAAAAGTTCCTGAGTACTCAGGAATTCAATCAATCGAATAGCGATTGAATGGATAATTGGCTTTTACTTATACATATCCACATATCCTTTTTTTACACATATACTTTTTTTACTTTTTTACATATATATATGTAATATATAATATGTCCTTTTCTATTTTTTCTATTTTTATATAAATATCTTTATATAAACTTTTTATATAAACTAAAGTAATTTTGATATTTTCTATTTTTCTTATTTTTATATTTTTATATAAAGTAAAAATAACATATATAGCAAATAAATAAAATAGATCAAATGGAAAAGGGCTATTAAAAAAAATAGGGATATGTAATAGATAGTGATCTATTTTGATTCTATATTTTTGTATTTTTTGACTTAATGAAGTGCAACAAAAGAAAGAATACGTCTTATTATTCTTACATCTTAGTAACATTTTCGTGACACTTCCAGGCGTGCCGTTGCGTATTTTGTTTGTACTTAATGTTTTTCGATTCTACTAGCAATCATATAATAACTTCTTCTAATTAATAATTAATTGTATTTTTTGGATTGTTTCATCAATGGTATTGGACAGAATCCCTTTTTTTTTTTACTGTTTTTTGACTCCGCGCTAGCGATTCCACTATTATTAGTAAACAATAGTTATTAATTAATGAACAATGCTGGAAAAATTCTTTCATAGTCATAGAAATAGGGGACATAATTCACATGGATATAGTAAGTCTCGCTTGGGCTGCTTTAATGGTAGTTTTTACATTTTCCCTTTCACTCGTAGTATGGGGCAGAAGTGGTCTCTAAGAGTACTAGTAATTGAGTTAAAAAATGAAACCAATTCCTTTCTAGATCGTTTTGTTTTGCAAAGACTTTTTTTTTCATTTAACTATTTAAATTGAATTCAATTTCTAATTCAATTTCTAAATTTAGAAATTGAATTCAAAATATCCAATTATATTGGAATATCCAATTATATTGGAATATCCAATTATATTGGATTCGAATGGAGTAATATATTCTATGAATAATACGCTTTTAATCATAATCAACTAAAACAAATATTTCAATGATTCCCGTGCTCATATTTCTAAAGTAATCCTATTTCGAAAGTAAAAGGAATATAAATGATAGGAAATTGATTTTAACCGAATTCTTCCTAAATTTTTTATTTAGTTCGATAAACCGGCTCTTACCAGAATTTTATATAGACAATGAGGAAAAGTGTAATCCTTTTTTTTTACTTTTTTGATTTGTTTTTGTTTGACTTTTTCCTGTTCAAAAAGAAAAGAGAAGAAAGGAGTTCTTTTATTAGTTATTAACTAATTATTATTAACTAAATTATTTAATAAAATTATTTACTAAATAATTAGTTTTAATAAATAATTAGTTAATAATAATTAAGTGGATTTTCTTTTTCTTTTTTTTTTTCTATGAGAAATAAGATAGACATATTGATTCTCCAACGAGATACTAGGTATAATAAGATATTTTCGTTTTCGTGGACAAATCACAAACAAGCACGTAGTGCTTAGTTTAGTGTTTTATTATTTTAAAAATTTGATTTACGCTATACTTCATTCTTCATTGATTTATTTCATATCATGATTCAAAGGTTAAAAATCAGCGAGGTTTACTAATCCTTTTCGCTGAACTTTGAAAAAGTTTTTATAGAACTCAGTTTTTTGGATGACCTATTAATTGCTCAATCGATTACTTTTTTTAGAATGTTAAAAAAATATTTCTCGATTTTATTTTTTATTTTATTAATATATTAATATATGTCCAGACTATTATTGTCCAGACTATTATTATTTTTTCCTTTCATTGATTTTATTATTTCGGTAAATGTCGGGATTCATATTAAAAATAATCAGAAATCGAACAATTAGAATCGTAAGAGTAAGGATGGGTTTTCGATTATTTCAGATTAATTGGAATCAACACAAAACAAATCAAATCAAATAGATTAGATGCAAAAAGAAATAGAATTGGGATTACATATAGATAATTGATATCTTGATAGATGAATATGAAGATGACATTCTAGATTGATCGATATTAAGCCTATAATTATCTTTATTATAACTTTAATATACTGGAATAACAAAATACTGGAATAACAAAAAAATCTACTAGAATAACAAAATGAGATCCGATAGTATAGTAGATCTTTCTTTCTACCATACTATCGGATCTCATAGAATACTACTGATTCTAGTTCGCTCTTTTTATCTAAGATGCGAAATTGGAATCCTTTTCATTTTTTTTCTGCAATCATTGATAAGAAGTAAGAAGTCAAGTTTCATTCAAATCAATCACTTTGACTAACAGTTTTTACGTAAATTATAAGTAAAAAGGCAGTAGGAACTAGAATGAACAATGCAGTAGCAATAAATGCGAGAATATTTACTTCCATAATCTCATCCTTTCATTTTTCTTTACGTCGCAATAACTCGGGATTTAATCCCATAGAGATGATAAATCTTTCGCCTATAAATTGGATGAATTCCATGTTGATCATGTCAAATCGGATCAATATCATGAATAACAATATCGGAGCTATCAAATCGATTCATCGTCGAAAATTGAATAGTATAACATAGAAAGATTGTTTATCCATATCAAATCAAAAAATGGAGTTCGGCTATAATCGATAATCTCTTTTCTTTACTCTTTACTTTATTTTGATTTATATTTTGATTTATACTTTATTTTTCTTTATTCTTCTTTTCCATTCTTTTCTATTCTATCAAACTATCGCCTTTCTTGTACAATCATCTGCCGAAGTATCATCTAACCGCCTTTACCTTTACACTTACATTGGTTCCAAACAAACCTAACATTGGTTCCAAACAAACCTAACAAACCCAAACAAATAATGGAAGCCGAAATAAAAAAAAAGGGGGGGTAAGTTCTAAACTCTTTTGTTTTTTAATGATCTAATCTTATTGGCTTATTGGAAGACAAAAAAGTGTGATAAAGACAAACTCAGTATCAGTACGATATTTCTTGGAATCAGGAATATGGCGGGAATGAAATTCTCCTATTTGTCACCCTTTATACAGAAAACGGAAATTTTACAGAAACCGGAAAGATGGGTTGATGTATTTTTTATTGGATTTGGATCCGTCGGGACTGACGGGGCTCGAACCCGCAGCTTCCGCCTTGACAGGGCGGTGCTCTGACCAATTGAACTACAATCCCAGGGAAATGAAATAAAGTGTACAGGATACATATTCTTATGATTTCACTCAAACCCTTTCTATTTTAATTTCAGATTCGAATCGCCTCCTTGAACTAGAGACGCAAGTGATATATTGCTATCCACATGGATATATACTTTATTGATAACGGATAACGGCACGGATTACTAGTTCTCTTTTCAGTATTTCACATCAAAATCGCTCGATCATTAGCAAGATCAGAATTTGTGTGAAAACAATAGAACAAATAAAATAAATAACAGGGAGAGATATATCAGAAATTTTGAATTTTTTCCATATCAGGCATTTCGAGAGAACAAAGGGGTTATATCATTTCATGGCGGATCAGTGAATTATTGGGCCGAGCTGGATTTGAACCAGCGAAGACATATTGCCAACGAATTTACAGTCCGTCCCCATTGACCGCTCGGGCATCGACCCAGGAAGAATCAATTCCAGACTTCTTTTATTATATTTAAAATTTTAAAATTATAAATCCATGTATTTAAAATCCATCATCAACTTCCTTTCGTAATACCCCTACCCCCAGGGGAAGTCGAATCCCCGCTTCCTCCTTGAAAGAGAGATGTCCTGAACCACTAGACGATGGGGGCACATTTGCCCGACCGTCAACACGCTATGCTCATAGTATGAACAGTTTTTTGAAATTGTCAATATAACGAAATCATATGACCAGATTCAAAAGATCTTTCCGAATTCCGTAGAATTTTGAAATTCGTCATTTATATTCATGATTTATTCATTATAATCGCCATTATCCAGTAATTTGGATTCAAATTTTCGATTAATTATATATTATATTATTATATTATTTAATTATTTATTTTATTTATTTATTATTATATAATAATTATATAATATAATAATTATATAAGATTATTTTAAAATTATATAATATAGAATCCATTATTATTTCTATTATTATTTATATAATATATTATTATTTATATAATAAAATAAATAATAAAAAATAAATAATAATAGAAATAATAATAGAAAATAAAAATAGAAATAGAAAAAATAGAAATAGAATAGAAATATAGAGATAGAATGGAAGAATAGAAAAAATAGGAACGATCCTTTACTTTGGTCTGCCAGAAAGCCATAAAAGTAAATCCCATTTCTTCCACTTTCATTTTTCCATTCATTGATTCACCCAGTGTTAAGGTTAAGATAGATAGACAGATCTCTATCTCACGCTAAACCAGTAAATTAACAAATGATAAATAGGGAAATTCAGGTAGGGGGATAAATATCAACAAATTATCAATTTTTTTTTTCTAAAAATTTTGTTCAGAGGACAAATAGAATCTCTTCATCCGTGATTCGCTGAAATATCTTGGATCTATGTTGAAGTGGTAAGTACATGTACATATATCGATCAAATGGATTTTTTGTTAGGATGGGAGTCAATTCAATTAGGTTCGGCCTTAAAACAATTCATTGCATTGATATTCATCAAATTGATATTTATCAAATTCAATAAACCATTTTTTTTTTTTTACCTATATTTTATTTACTAATTTAGCCTATACTCTACTCATCAGGTAAATCACATTTATCGTTTATGACGAAGCTACTATGTATGAATCCACATCTACTCCGTATACTTAATTATATTTAGATTTATTCTAATCTATTTCATTTACTATATTTACTTTACTTTCCATAGATTTGATTTCTAATCACCATAGATATATCCTATCGGCATAATGGCTGATTCAGGAATTGAATCAAAGAGGCCCTTTTAACTCAGTGGTAGAGTAATGCTATGGTAAGGCATAAGTCATCGGTTCAAATCCGATAAGGGGCTTTACCTCTTTTTTCATTTTTTTGATAAAACTCCAGTGGTAGTATTTCTATTTGCAAGGAGAATAGAAATATTGTTGATATTTGGAATAATATTGTTGATATTTGGAATAATTTGTAATAAAAAAAGTAAGACATTCTATATTCTATAATCTATAATATATCTACAATTAATTCTAAAATTTTCTAAAATTCAATTATTAAAATATTAAAATAAAATTTAAAATAAAATTATTAAAAATAAAATAAATAAAATAAAATTATAGTAATTATATAATTTAATTATAATTTATAATAAATTAATTTAATTATAATAAATATATATAATAAATATAAAAATGATTATAATAAATAATATAAAAATATAATAAATAATATAAAAATGATTATAATAAATAGAAATTATAATAAGAAATTATTACATTAGAATTAATTATTAATTAATTATTAAATTTTAATTAATTAATTAATTATTAAATTATTAAATTAATTATTTATTAAATTAATTATTAAATTTTAAATAATATAAATTAGAAAAGTATTTTATTATATTTATTATATTATATTATGTATTAAGTTATTATAGTATTAAGTTATTATATTAAATTTATATTAAAATAATAATAAATTTATATTTAAATTTATATTAAAATAATAATTTAAAATAATAATTTATATTAAAATAATAATACATTATAAAGATAAAGTATTTATAAAGTATTTAAATTATAAAAAGTATTTAAATTATAAAAAAGTATTTAAATTATAAAATATTTAATTTAAAATAAAATATTTAAAATATTTTACTCTAATAAATAAGAATCTAATAAATAAGAATCTAATAAATAAGAATCTAATAAGTTAATGATAAGGTGACTCTTAAATCTCCAAATTTTTCTATTTTATATTATTCTAATCTAATCAATTATAAAGATTAAATTCGAAATTAATAAAAGAAAAGTAAGTGGACCTAACCCATTGAGTCATTACTATATCCACTATTCTGATATTCAAATTCGATATAGATGAAATTCGAACAGTAGATCCGCTTTTTCTTTCATTTTTATATTTCTTTTTCTTTGGACTCCGAAAAAATCTGTCGATATTTCTGATTAAATCTTCTTGTTCCTAGTTATTCTATAAGAATAAGAATAGTTATTCTATAAGAATAAATTAATATTTCTTTCCTCCCCAGAAAAGTTTAGTTGAAGTCATACCATAAGACATATAATATATAAGAGAGATTTTAAATATCTTTCTTTGATTCCAGACCACAAGATAAATTTATATTGATATCTATATTTATATAAGATTTATATATAATAAACAAGATTTATATATCTATTAGACTATTAGATCCTGGTTTCATGGACCAAATATTTCCATATCGATGCATACAATATATTTATTCCGACAATGTACTTGTAATGTAGAATAGGTGTAAGAAAAATACTTTCATTTCAAGTTTCCTATTATTTAATATTGTATTGATATTATTTATTCTTTAATATTGTAGTGAAGTCAATAATAGGAAAATTCATTCCCCTTATTCGTTTTCTTTTCTGACAGATATA